GCCCGATTTCTTCTTGTCAATTTCAACCCCTCTGTTGTGCACTAAAGGCAGTTTCCTGCTGTTACGCCAAATGCACATTTTTACGGGTTCATCTTCAAGCCGTGTTCTCGCGCTTCTTGAGATCAGACAAATAACCCGAGGGAAAGACTTCACAACTACATCGTCAATATACATACACCACCTCTACGATGTTGACAATAAAGTAATGGAAGATGAGGTTCATTGCTCGCCGGTAGGTAACTATAGCGTTATTCAGACCGAAGGGCATCGCCTGCCAGCAGAATAGTCCGTCCAACAGCACCCGGACAACGGAACGCCTCGTCCTCTTTGGAGATGAAAAGAAGGTTCTAACCTAAGTGACCGTCCATGAATGACAGAATTTATAGCCCATAAGCTCTGTCCACTAACAGATCAGCGATTGGCATTGGGTTTTCGTCTTTTGGTGGGGCAACATTGAGATTCCGGAAAAGCGGTCCGGTAAAGGCTCTAGTCAAAGTGTGCCCTACGTACGCCTGTATTGTTCACGGGGTTTAGTTTGCTTTCTAAAAGAAAAGTTCAATCGCCATAAATACATACATTTTTTTTTCCGAAGTTGGCTACAGGCACCAAAGCTATTCGAGTACTTAGCCAAGGAAGTAGATCGAAAGAAGGGAATCCCCGAAAAGCCTTCGAAGGGTCCTGCTTATGGACCTTGCAAAGGGAAGAGGCGCCGAGGAGAGACAGAACGAACAGAAGCTGAGAGATTCACCTGCACCCGCAGGAATGCACTCCGGTCTAAGGCCTTGGCTGACGTACGATCCCCGCGAAGCTCCACACTTTAAACAAAGGGAGCTATGTAGACAGATTTTGTGGTCTTTACTTTCGTGTTTGGAGTAGGTAAACTGTGAGGAACAGCAAGAAAATGGGTTTTTAGCCAAAACAGTGTGAGTAGCCCGCCCCAATCAATCAAGCGTAGCGATCACTGAACGATTCTTACTATGCTATTTCTGCCCTTGCTTTGAACTTGCTGTTAGGCGGCCGTAAGGAAGTGTTTTACACAAATAGAACTAGGAATCTCAGGCTTCTCTGAGAACTACCCCCCGTCTAAGACTTCCCCGTGGAGATCAGGGAATAGCCCACGGCTCAATTCGCTGATCAAGTCTTATCTTCGATTCTTTCTTAGCCTACTGCTGGATTAGATGATCTTCAACGGAAACTTAGTGTCTTTCTTTCTACGGAGAATAGGCTGCGGCGGGAAGATGAATTTCATCTTTTGGTGTTTAAGCTACGCGCCAAAAGCTTCTTTCTCTGCTCTTTTTCAGACTGGAAAGCGCCTTCTCTTCTCTGAAGAAGACTGTAAAGCTGCTTGATCTGATGAAGGAGGGGAAAGCGTCAAAACCTTTCTTATGAGATTTCCGCTGAGGCCCTCTAACTAAAGACCTGCAACTTACTCTAGCTGCTAAAGGATTGATCTTGCCTGCTGCTCTTTCTCATCTCAAGTCAGGAATAGCAGTTTTCACCTTCAATGGATTTGATTCAAATCTCTAAGGAAAACCACTCAACTCCACTAGAGAGGAAGGAGGAATAGGACGGGCTTGCTTTCTTTCCTAAGTCCCAAGTATACACACTAGTGTGAATGACTGCTGCTACCTTTGCCTCGGTAAGTTCCCATGGATCAGAGAAGATAGGGGGAGATCCTAAATCTCTCTTAGCGAGCGGATAATCTTACTAGAGCTTTGCCTCCGAAGTACCTTCTTCGATTCAACAGCTTATCTACTTTCATAGGGTGTCTAGGAGTTTACCTTGAGTTCTGTTATCTCCTGAGGCTCTGTCAAGACCTGAGCTAGGGCAGCTACGAGGTGACTCTTACTAGCATAGCAGGTACTCCTTTTTTTCTTATAGTAGGTAGAGTAGCCTACCCTATACTAAAGAACTAAACCGCTCAAGGTCTTCCCACTCCACTCGTTCTAAGGTGCTAAATTCATTGGTTTGGAGGTGATAAGCCGTGCCCCACCTACCACGCAAGGAAAGAAAGGCTTTTAACTAGCCTAGCCCCCCCAATGAACCTCAAAGCACTTCGTACCTCGATGCGCTTAGCTCTTCTTTATTTACCTTGCCTTCTACTTACCGCTTCCGGAAGTTCTTCCATCCCCTCCCCACAGCGAACCGAAGCACCTAACCGTCCGTCTCAGTCTGAGCTCTCTGGAGCAGTCCTATTCGTGTAAGCCGGGTATTCATAAGAGCTGTTCCTAGCCGCATAGACTTTTACTTTTCTTAGTAGGGCGAGACAGGGAAGAAGGCAATCAGAGTAGGCTTTTACCGGCTTGAAGCTGGGTCTGTTTTCATACCCTCCTTTGCCGGAACTCCTACGCCCTCAGATGGGGAAGGAAAGTCAGAGATGGTTAGCGGCTCGAAGAAAGATCTCCCCCGAAAGAGGAAGTGAAGTTACAAGACGGCGGACGGGTAGGTGCAAAGTAGGAAGCTGCCTGGCCAAATAAAGCAAGCCTAGAAGCAAAAAAGGCGTAATCAGATGCTTTGCTTCCTCAGGCGGATTTGACTAAGCAGGTTCAGAAGATAGCTCTTTATTAAGGGATAGACAGAAGGCTTTTCCTTTGAGTTGAGCTTGAGAGCTCTTCTTCCTCGAGTTAGTAGCTCAACAGGAGTAGAACTATGAGTAGATAGAATGGAGTTATGAAATCTCTTTATTCTTGCGTTGAGTTAAGAGCGGATTTCGCCGAGGTAAGTGATTCTTATAAATGCGAGTTTACAAATGCCGTCGGTAGTCCTTTCCGCTCAGTCCTTCCTGCTGCAGTTAAGTGTGCTTTTATCAGTCAGTCCTTACCGAAGTCCTGTCTGCAGTAGTTGGCCTTGACACCTTAAGATCAAGGAACCCCCGAACACGGAAACGAGGCACCAGCTGCCCTTTCATTACTTGGGCGTGTAGGTTAGCCTAAAAAAGCTCCATGCTATGCTGCCCCGAAGACCCCTATTCTTGGTACTCATTCTTCACTTCAAGACAGACATCAAAAGAAGTTTCTCGGCTAATCTAATAAGCCATTAAAGCCCCTCAGAATTCTTCTTCTTATCAGATCCGCGCGACGGCTTCAAGAAAGATTGTGCATCGGCCTGGAAAACCAAGCATCCAGGGCAAGAGGTATTCTTTCACCTGCCAGGCAAGCTGCGATCACACTAGAGGTTCCCGAAAACATTGGATTCTTTATCCAAACTGGAACTATCTTGGAAGGAAGCCTGCAGGCTTCTTAACTTAGACACGGGTGCACTTATCGAACAAGAGGGTTATTCTCTTGGAGCGGAGAAAAACTGCGCTTGCTTCATTTCCTTACTTTTTCCTTGCCGTACTGTAAAACGTCTTCTTCATTCTATCTCAGTACGTCCCCAACGGAAGCAGTCACATTCAGCGAACCTCAAACGTATGGAGTCCGTCACTTCGTCGGCTTGCTCTCCTCCTCGTTAGGGTTGCTTCCGTTCGGCGTTCGGAACATGGCACTATTGGTTTAGAACTAGAAGGAGAGCTGTGCTGGCGGCATTTTCCATACACAGCACCTAGTGCCCGCCCGTAACGTCCTCTCCGGATGCATCTACTTTTCCTAGTAGACGTCTAATCCCATGTGCTGCTTACCGATCCTGTAGATCGATAACGACTATCGGCTTAGTACTGGAACGCAGTAGCTAAACAGGTAGCCTGGTTCATCCCTTTCACTAACTTGGGCCCCAGAAGAGTGGCTACCACCAGGAGCGGGCTGCCGAGCCGCCGAACATAACCACGCATGCGCGTAAGCAGAGGTTTCCGATTCAGCTAGCTACTTAGGATGAATCACACAGAGGCGATATCGAACGCTATTTATGATAGATAAATGACCCAAAGGCTATTATTGAAAATATATATATTATGAATATATTAACTTATTTTGAGACCGTGTATAGGTTGACCATCGAATGGAAGGAGACATACCGCCCGTCTTTTTATCTCATAGCGCCGATCCCCTTATCTATGCCGATATCGACTTGTCTTTTTCTTCTACTAAAAGCCGCTCCTCCGACCCGGAGTGGATTCTTCTCCGCCGTATAGCTTCCGTCCTACAGCGGTCTTTTCCCTTTCATTTTCTCTTCCAGTTGGTTGTACCCTTTACACTCCCTTAAGAGTTACTGTCATCTGGATGAAGAGTAAGAGGTTTATGTACTACTAATCGGCTCCTTTCCTCTTTCCATCGACAGCCCACGCTAACCCCTCTTGATCATTGTAGGCCTAAGACTTACCTCTACTGGTGCTTCAAAAGGTTCGATGTAATTGACGTCGTAGTTTGGTGACCCGCCGCTTCGGATCCAGCTCCGGACCTTACTGCTGGCTTTTCGCTCTTGCTTTAGCTCGATGGAATAAACGAAAATCTGCTCCAGTCTTTTTCTTTTTTGTCGTGTCTTATGCTGCCGCGATGGGCTTTCTCCGGGCTTTGACGTGAACCGAGGGAGGCGTAGGATTAGAGTGAATAAGGAAGCATTCAGTACAGGAGAGAAGTGCCTTACTCGACACCTCCATATGAGGAGAAGTTTGCAGACATTTGGGAAAGGTGCAATTCAGAAGTTACAAGATCCGCTCTTACTGATTCAAGTCTTGGAGGAAGGGCTGCTACTAGAAGAGAGGGGTTCAACCCCGGCAAAAGTCAGCATCTTACCTGGAAATTTCCTTTTTAATAGAACCGCAAAGTCCTTATAAAAAAAAGGCCGACGTCCCATCAGGCAACCTCCTCTTTCTTGTTTGATTCCGTGCACGAGACGAGTAAGTAAAGTACCCAAAAATCGTAGAGAAGACAGAGCGGGGAAAGCTGCCTTATGTAGTTACCTGCTCTTTCATCGAGATTAGCGAATTACGGGATAAGATCTAATAGAATCTGGTTCGAGGAGCCTAGCCTTAGTTTCAATCTCTGTTGCTTTTGTGCCAACCCGGAAGGAAGTGTGCACAGAAGGGATTGTTACCAAGTACAGAGTCAGACTGGCATCTTCTAATGGAGAGAACTCTCAGGTATAGGCACTTGAAAGGGATAGATCATTCCTAAAAGAAATCTGTATCGTATATACCACTACCCCCGGGGAAGGTAAAGAAACTTCTTTCTACTTAAAATATCCATACTTTTCTAACTAAGTCAATTTAAAATGACATCGGCTAGTGAGCAAACGAGCTTCGGAATTGGATCAAAGCCAAGGGAAGGCTGTTTTTGTTTGGATTACTGTCTTAAACAAACCTGAAAGCAGCTACACCTCTTCCGGTAGGTCTAGTTCTCCCATTCTCTGATATCTTTCATTTTACTGGGATTTCTCCCGCCGGAAACCCAAAGGAAATCAACCAGAAGCACGAAAGCAAGCCATCCAGCCAGCAACAAAGCAACCAACGGCTGACAAGATGAACGCAAAGGGTAGACCCAGTGGGCTGACTACTATAGCTGGTACTCCTACAAGGCTGTTTGCCTGTTTGCTGCCTCTATTTCTTTATCATAGGGGACTGAGAACTTGAGAGATGAATGGCGTTGTTCGCTGATGATCTTGAGGTTGGGAGGCGGGTCAGGGGGAGAACTAATGCTTGTGGATAGCCCGCGAATACTCCTTACTTAGGCTTTCCCCCCGGAAGAGCTGATGCTACTTACTAAGAGACTTCCTTTAGTGAGGAGAGAACTATAGGCTTTAGCCCAAAGACAGAGTCAGGGATTTCTTAACAATCTAGTCCCTCCTGAAATAAGACAACACAGGGGGTGGAGTGAGCCTAGAGTAGAATAAGACTCCCTCTGAGACTCTCAACTCATACCAGGGCAGGCAGGGAAAGACTGAGACTACCGATACCGAGCCGGGGTTGATGAAAGATCACAGGATAGAGACCCTACGGTTGGTCTCTATGCCTGCTTCACTTCGTAGCATTAAGGGGACAGTGCAATGAGGGAAATCGACTAGGAACGCGATGTCTTCCCATAAAATGAAGAGTGGAGGGGACTTTGACTGCCTTCTTGTATCGGGTGAAGAGAAGCCAGCCACCGGAGGCTAAAGGGTAGGCTTAGTAGGGCTCGAACCTACAATATCACCGTTATGAGCGGTACGTTTCAACCAATTAAACTATAAGCCCCTACGGATCTCTACATGCAATTCGCTCACTTCGGGAAGAGGGAGGGAGGAGGCCTTTGCTCTATCTGCTTCTTCCTCTTCCCAGGAATGAACAATTGGATAAAAAAATGATTTTCTTCTTTGTTTGTATTTATATATAATAAATAAAAGATTAAGCAAGCGGCCCTTTCGTGACCCGCCGGTACGCTTTCCGGCTCGCAACGACTCAAACGGGCGGGGGCTATCTATTTGCTTGCAATGCGGGCTGTTCGCCTTTCGGAAAGGGTTCGCCTATTTGATTCAAAAGGCGCTACTAAACTACTCTAGTACAGCTAGTGTTAGTAGTACAACAGAATGCCGTTCACCCCGAAATCCCTTCTTCTTCAAGAGCTCCCTATTCTCTAGCAGCCCCTTCTTTCACAGCTCCTTCTCAAGCACTTGCCATTGTCTGGAAATTTGCCTTGCCCCATTCCCTTTTCTTGTTGGAGGGGCGCATCAATTCCTTGCCTTTGCTCTCATTGCTGCTTGAAGTCCAGTCTTTTTTTTAAGTGAAATCCCAAAAATGGAAAGAGTCATTGTCGGGATGGTCTTCAACCACTTATTTTAGCGCTATGCACCTAAGCTCAGTCTTTCTGGCAGCTATCTTGCTAAAAAGTTCCTTTTTCTTCTCTCTTTATGCTCAAAATCGTACTCATTCGACATCTAATTCCATGGGCTGGGCATAACCTCTTTAGCTCATTTTTCTCTTTCTTTGACTTTGAGGAAGATCCCACGAATCGTCTTCTATCGACATCGTCTGCTTACTCTTATCGTACGCTCTACCCAACCCAAATCGTCTGGTACTTTGTCCGCTCTCCCTTTCCTGGTGAAGGAGAGAGAGTTTTACAAGCTGATGCAGCTAAGAGAGTCTCGTTGAAAGCAGGAACGAAGACTTTTACGACTATTTGAACTAGTTTCAAAGGCTTGATGGACCTTTGGGAGTGAATCTGGCTAGGGCGCCCTCGTAAGGCGTAGGGTAGGGATTAGAAACCGTAGCGTAGGCGAAACCTGGCAGCCCGCCCAGAGTTTGACCTTATCTGGTCCTGGAAGGAAAGCGACTCTTTTCTTTTTCACCAGGAACATGAACGGCATTCGTCAGACTTGAGCAGTAGGTTTCGACTCGGTCAGCTGTAAGGATTCGGATACTATGTAAGCCCCTGAATTTGTAATCCCCACAACTTGAATCAGTGCGTGCTCATGTGGGATTGAGGAGACAATAATAATTCCATTACGAACGAGGATTATCATTATCATAGAGATATTTTCCGACGTAGGGAATACGCTGTGCTACTGGAATACCCCATGACGAGAGATACGACCTGGGGCCAATGCCCCTTAGCAGCAGGAGCTGAGGGCTGGCTTCCGATGGCACCGGGCGTCGAGAATCACCTCGCCGTGTTCACGGACTATTGCGTGGTGGTACCTCTCCATTTGGTCACGGTAAAGTACCCCCAATGGCGGATTGCCTCGAACCCGTGTATGCTGCTGATGAAGCAAGGAGACTTCTTTCTACGCTTGCATACACAGCCACTCTGATATTGGGTGCCCCGGTATGCCTTAGAAGATCAGTTGCGCTGTGTCTTCTCCCTGTGCTATCCAAAGTGGAACCCCCTATTTTTGTACCTATTACAAAACCCGTTGTAGGGATCAACCCCCGCTTCGGGCAACCCATCTCGAACCGCCGATTGCCGAGTTCTTCAGCTCTGGCCGAAACATCATTTCCCTCTCAACCCATTCATACGATTCGTTCACAACCTTGAAGTCCAAAGGGAAACAAACTAGATGAAGAAATCTTCATCAGCTAGGCTATAAAACCCGGCGTTTATCGCACTGCTGCCACCAAGAACGCGCCCCCCCGAGCATTTCACAATTCCTTAGAAGAATCCAAATACAGCACATGACGCTTTCCATTAGATTGTCAGCGACAAACACTAAATCATTCCTAGGTACAATGAAAAATTACGTAAAAGAAATGCCCATACTAAACCTGCTTTTAGTTATAATTGTTTCCAAAGAGAAAAATCTGGTAGCCTTTCAGATCCCGTTGATCATATAACTGGGAGGGAACGTGTCACATTAGAGGTGAACGATCTGAGATGTCCGATAATTACCACGATGAGGCTGGTCCCTCTTTCATTTTAGTAGACTAAACTATGAATATGAATGAAGAAATGAATGAATGCCGGGCTCTTTCTTTTACTGCTAACCCCAAGAAGTTTCTTAATGCTTCTATTTTCTGTTTCGTCGAGCCCCGAGCTTGTGGTCCTCCTTTTAGTGTGGGTTCCATTGGATGAATCTCTAAAGTCAAGGTTCAGCAGCAAGAATGGTGCAGCGCCTATTTCTCGTTCTCGCTCGGGAGCCAAAACGAACACGCCTGCTACCTACTGTACTGGACCTTCGACCAGGCATTCTACCCTTGTCGAATCGGAACCAACCACCACTGTATTGCGCTCGAACAGTTGAGCGGCCGCCGGCCAGCTACTTCCGTACCGTACACAGATATAGATTCATTCTTCGTACCTGGTCCAACTTCACAACCCCTCGCGGGTTGGTCAGAAGTCAGTCTTGTTTGGTAGGACTCTATTGGACAAAGCAAAGAAAAGAGAGTGCTCGACCGGAACTACGGCCAACAAAGACCGTAATTACATAGATAACAGCTCCTCCCTTTCTCCGTCTTTAAGGCTTTAAGGCGAACCGTATAGCGGCCGGAAAGAAAGACGACCTCACCTTCTCGTAGATGGTGTCAGTGAGAGCTACTTGAGTATCCTCCGTTGACCTTCTTTTGTAGATAGAATCTTCAATGAGTGGAAACAGGCAACCTTACTAATAAAGGTGCGCTTGTTGAGTAAGGCCTCTTGCAGGAGTGCTAACGCGCGCCCTTATTCTTCGCTTGCTCCGCAGTACGAGCCTCGAGCAGCGCCCCTTTAATATGATGAGGAGAAGAGGCCCTCTTTTCTGCACCAATCTTTATTTACTACTTATCTATTTTGGGTGTATAGCTCAGTTGGTAGAGCATTGGGCTTTTAACCTAATGGTCGCAGGTTCAAGTCCTGCTATACCCAAACCTACCTTACACTATACCTATTAATTAATAAGGATGCGTAGTAACGTTCAAAGATCACTCTTTGGCCTTAAGACTCGCTTCAGCGACTTCGCCCTTTAAGTGAGAAGGGGGTGAGGTAAGGAGTAGTATAAGAGTGGCTCGGTCATCAATGGGCCTCTCCCTCCTTATTTGATTCATTCTATAGGGCGGGGCTGCAGACCAACAATCCAGCAAAAGGGCTTCAAAGCTCCTTTATCAAAACCTCCCCTTTTCATAATAATAAGGTAAGCATCAAAGCCCAGCAAACCCAACCTATACAAAGAGCTCTTTTCAGCCCCTACTCCTAACAAGTGAAAGTAGCTGGCACCCACCATACCTTGCTTCGGGGCCGATCTCTTGTATCGAAGCAAACATATATTTATTTATATGGAGTTTGTTCCACCACAAATCGATTTCGCCGCATGGATTGGATAAAGTCCCCTGATCTCGACATCCAAGCACGAATCCCTTTTTCGCTCTTTCAAAAAGAGAAGAGGACCGCTCGCTTCACTTGTGTATCCCTTTGGTATACAGGTAGGCGGTTTTTCTTTAAGAGCACTCAATTCTACAGACATCTTATGATTCCATTAATGTATAATAATATTTTATTTTAGAAAGTCGTTACTACTCATTTTGGTTGGTCTTGATAGGTCAGAGCATCCGGTCTGCTGGACCTTTCCTGGCTTGAAGAAATCCGTTCCACCTAAGATGGGGGTAAGCTCTCGGCTTCCCGCGCGCCAAATAAGGATGCAAGAACTGGAGCTCCTCTATCCACAACATCCATCTAAAAGGGATGCGTTTACCCGGGCGTTTCACCAAAAAGAAGCATTCCTCCAATCGGCTCCTTTGCCTCTCTTCTGCGGCTCTTCAAGCACATTACATTAGGGGTACCCTTGTAAACACTCTACTAAGTATGGATCGGGTCGGACTCGTTGCAAGACCCTTAGGAGGATAAAGACATGACCATAGGAATTCATAGAGAGCGCCCTTTGGCTCTTCTGAAATACCCAAAAATGGTTTGTATTCATGTCAGGATTTCGCGCTGAGGAGGTTTTTAACCGTTTGGACGAGCTGGTCGAGATAGATGTGGTGTCCAGTCACTCACGTTGGTGAGGGCTGCGCTATGCCACCTGTCCTTACCCTGGGAGTACTGCTTTAGCAAAGCTAACGGTAGGTAAAAGAGATCCGGGACCATCCTTCTTTTCATAGGCTGGAGCAAGCCTTACGTTTACATAACTATGCCCCTTTAGTTGCATGTTCAACCCAGGCAAGACCTACTGTAGAGAATCTTCCTAGCTCATCAGTTAGAGAGAGGGATATCCTTCTTATATCCAGGGTCAGGCAAAGGGAAGAGAGCGAATCAAGTACGAGCTTTCTGCTTCGACTTTTCTCACCTATATCTCGCTACTTGATTCCGAAGCCTAACAAGCCGGTAAGGGATGAAGATTCAAAATAGGCGGGACAGCTTACAGTGTTTAGTATTGGTCTGCATCAATTCTCTTCTCGGTGTGGGCTTGCAAGAATGAAGTAGTAATAAGTCCGGAAATGAGCTAGCCTTAAAGGAAAGATTTTTATAACCTGAAGTCTCTTTCATGAGCTCAGCTTTAGTGCCACGTTCAAGCTCAAAGCAGGGAAAGGCGGGTATGAACTCATACTAGTTAGCCTGGATTGGCACCTCTTCTCGGAAAGATTCCACTCGATCTAACTCAAAAAATGAATCTTTCACTGGATAAGGAAGAGTAAGGTTAGCGAGGTTCCAGCTATGGTGAAGTGAAAAATCTTTACTATAGTGGGAAGAAGACAGGTGGGAGCAAGAGCAAGCGGAGCGAGAGCAAAGCAAGTTCCAGTGGTGGGTTGTCTTCCTGGTCCCATTGAAATCTTTTTCATGGTATGGAACTCACTTCATACCTGCAACAGAGTAAAAGCTGCGGTAATGCTGACTCTCCTGGTCAATAGGGCTATTCAAACCAGCCCCCCCTAAGCTGTTACTGCAAGAGCTGCAGATCTTATCCTAGAATAGAAGCTCAACCAGTTGCCGGTACTCCTTCATCAGCTGTGGGATGCTTAGACGGTACTAGTGCTTGAGTAAGCGGTGCTCCCTTTCTGTTTGCAATTACCGCTGCAGAATAGTCATCCCTAAAAGAAGCTGTTTTCAAATTCCAATTTTAGAATAGGTTGTTCTCGAATAAGCTCTTTGAAAGATAACTGAATGCGTTTAGTCCCTTGGGGATGGGTCTGCGCCCAGGGGCTCTTTTTAGCACTTTTGAGGACGAATAGTCGACTTTGTTGCCTGCTTGACTTCATATCCTGATGTCAGAAAGGGTGTTCTCTCGCACTCTTTTAGCTGCAAGGGAACCGTCAGGTTGTAGTGGTTGAAGTAGAGCCAAGCAGCGATGGACTAAGCGAGTCAAATAACGCTGGTGCGAACCATGTTGGATGACGGGCGAGGGTGAGAAAGAAGTCCTGCTCTGCTGCCCTTTGTTAAGCAAAGTGAGTTGACTTCGTTTCAGGCCATGTTGTTCAGTCTCCTGGAACTAAACTCTTAGATGCAGCCGCCTCCATCCATCGGCAATCCGCTCCCGTACGGAAGTTGCCTTGCTTCCCTCTTCCTCGGGAAAGACCTTGATTAAAAGTAAAGGAATAAGAATAGGCGAATCGCTATCTCTGAAACCAAAGTCGTACTATCTTTACTAAAGTCCTAATGGTTTGCCCTTTAAACCACCAACAGGTCCTATTCCGACAACACTGAAAAAGGGCTCTCTCCGTCTCAGTTAGTCAGTACCTTAAACTAATTAGTAATTTCCAAGCTGCTCTTTCAGAAGCTGTGATGGCTCTTTTGAATATCTAGTTCCGTACCGTCAGGTCCCGTTTCCGCTCCTAGCGAGCTAACATCATAAAATGAACTTCAAAACTCTCCTGCTATTCATTCCTCTGCTTGCTCGCCAATAACCTCCATTCGAAGCCCAGCCGGGAAGGCAAAACAATGATTTCCCTGCCTGCATCTAAGGAACCCCCTCTCCTGCTTTTCTGCTAGCCCATCTATTGATAGATTGATAGAAAGTACAAGCCTGCAAAGCCCTTCCTAGCAATAGTGGTCGAAGCCATCTCTTTCCTATTCCTTTTCCAGTGCCATGCGAGGAAGCTACGAAGCTGCATCTGAACCTCCCTGCCCGGGAGGCTCCCATCGCTAGCTCCATATAGGCCCCATAGAACCATCCGATCTAGAGCGAGCCTCAAAGCAAGATCTTTCTCCTACCTTTGCCTTTGGGATGCTAGCTATGCTTCTCACGGCCCTCGAACTATCAGGACGGACTGGCGAACTCCAGATTGAAATGTATCTGCTAAGGCGTTCTTGGTGATCCCGCCCGGGGACGACTAGATAGAAGGAGGAGAGGGGGAATGCTGGATCGCTAAAGTTCTATATCCCTAGAGCGGGGATGGGAACAACCAACTGTGTGTCATCACGTGCGTGCCACGTGGAGGCGGGAGACAGGAGCACCGGTAGAGGCAGTAGCTTACCTTGAACCAGTCCCGGGGGCGAGGATAGCAGCGGAGGATATTCTATAAAAACTTCTTTTTAGGATAGATTGCTCTAAAGCTCCTCAGAAGACTAGAACAGCCTTAAATAAGGAAATACCTAGCTACCTTAACTATAGGAATTGGGCTTTCAGAGTCATAAAAGGAGAGGTGAAAGGGTCGGTCGAGCTGAATTCCCCTCTCCAACTTGACTAGAAAAAAGGGGGGTCGGCCTGGAAAGAGAACGGATTAGCAGTTAGCTAGTGAGAAGCTAGGATTCCACAGCATAAGATATTCTCTTAAACCAAAGCACCACAACAAACCAGAGCTGCACATATTGCCATGAATTCATGAACGTGCTTTCCCTTAGATCAGGTAGAGCCTGGATGTGCTCGCTAATAGCTCCTTGAGCTCATTCGAGACCACTGCAAACAGAAGAAGCAGCGAAAACACCGATCTCTCTTTCTTCTTTTCTTATCTAATCTTTTCCTTCCTTTCCTTACTCAGTTCTAGATGAACTCTGAATCCAAAGCTTATGCCACAGCGCAATGCCCGACCTTATATAATTAAGTAAAGAAGGAATCTGCTTTCTAGAGCCTATAAAAAGAAAAAGAAAAAAAAGGCTCAGAACAACCTATTCAATGCAAAGAGCGGCTATGCCGATATTAAAGCAGAATGCCATTCAAGCAAGAATGAAGGTATTCTATTCACCCTAAGAGGCTAAGGGGTCGGGTCAGTTGTGCTAGTCATTTGCTCTTCCGACAAGAGCTCAAGGGCTTTTCTTATACGCCTACCTATATTAGTAGTAGGTGGGATCCCCTTCCACTTTCGATGTAGCTCATATGATTAAGGGACCTAAGTCACAGTCCAGTCCTACGATAGCTGCTGCTTCAGCCAGGTCAGATTGCGGGTGTGGGGGGATGAACTGCTTAATGATGTAAAATGCGCAACGGTTGAGCGATGGAGGAGAGCAAAGCTACCTTGAGGTTGGTAGCTGATGAAAGCCTTTAGGTGGAAGTGCTCATAGCCTTAAGTTAAGGAAATATTACTAAATAAGGGTTAACCGAATAATGCGCTGAAAAGATGACAGAGCGAAGTTTGTCGTAGACAAAGGGTTGGTGTAACTAACTGAGCCGATAGGCTCGGACTATTTATATTATAAGACAGTATACCTCGACGGTAAGAACTAGAGGAATGAAGTAGCTCGACTAGAGGGGGTCCCTGCTTAATTAAGCCTTTTTCTTTCCGAGGAAAATGGACAGCAAAGCACAGGGCTCAGCACTAAAACTTTATAGGTTTCCGTATTTGGAGGGACAACTACGGCTTACCCATAAGCGAGGGCCTGACCTGAACCTGATTCCAACCTTAACCCAACCCCAGCCTTGAGCCTTTAAAGGTATAAGCTGTGATGGCTTTTTTGGAAGTAACACCCACCAAATGATGCGAGGAAAGTTACTTAACTCTAGGAGGCGATTGACCTTTCCATAGAACAACAATCATATTCAAGTGCCAGTAGAGAAGTTATCGAATTTTTATTGCTTAAGTGATTGCAGGGAAGCTATAGGATCGCTAAGACCTCAAAGAGATCTTGACCCCGAAAGAGTTCACTTAGCTTAGCAGAGATCCCAAGGATGCAAAAGAAGGGGATCCAAATTCAAGGAAGTTATAGCTAGTGTGCCGTGAAGGGACTCCACTTTGAAGATGGAAGGGGGACAGAGAGAGCTTATCCTCTTTCTTGGGCGCAAGTAAAGAAAGAAGAATATGCTCTTAGGCAGACTAGGCTCTGAGGAAGAAGAGAGCTGCTAAGAAAAGAGAGTAGCTTGCGGATTGGTCTTCATTGCAGCTTCAGTGGGAATAAGAAAGTCTTCCATTCCACACCTTTACCTTTCTTTCCTAACAGAATGAGTCCCTCCTACTCCTACCTTGCTTAACTAAGGCTTTCTCATGCTTTGAATGCCGGCCTATTTAGGGGTCCACGGCCGTCTAAATCGACAGAGATCCGTACCTCATTCTCAGCGCCCCTTACAGTCTCGGGCTATTTCGCCCTTAGCTCGGCGTTTATCTTTCCGGTCTAGCTCAACGATGAGCTCTTTCGATGTTCAGTCTGTTTGGACGGATATGACGTTGCATGTCATCATCATGGGAACCTCATCATCGGCTGGTATCCTCGGGTCCCGACCGATATCCGTCTGCAGGCTTAGAGCTTTGCCACCAATGAATTCATTATCATACTATAATAATAATGGCTTAATGGGTTTTCCTTTGGACTCTGCTCTCACTAACGTCGTAGAAAGCCATTCTTCAAGCGACCAAGCAATATGTGTCAATGTACTCTTTCTGTACCCCGATATCTATTGAGGAGCAAATCCCTGCAGCCTCTAAAAAGATAGGAAATGGTTGGAGACCTGCAAAAGCCTTGTGAGATCTGGCTTCCTTTCTTCCAACCTACTTGATCCCCTTAATAAAAGAATAAGGGATAACCTAATAACTAAACAGAATGGGCTAGGATTCCTTTCTGATGCGCCTTATCTTTCCAAAAGGGAAGACTGTCCCCTTCCTCCAGCCCTTCCAGCGCTTCTGGATGACCCTTCGTACCCGTATTCGGAATTCTACTTCCTCCAGGTCCGAAAGGCGGATCTCCCCTCCTTCTCCGAAAGAGAAGACTTCCCCCTTTGTTGACACTTCCCTAGGTCGGGAATTAGCACGCCCTACTATCACTCAACTCAAAGCGCTTAGCCGGTTACTGCTCTATCGGTTTCTTTATGAGGTTGGATTGATTCCAAGGTTTCGCCTATCCTATTTCTTTTATTTCACTCCTTTCCCCTTCGAGCCCTAATCGAGGAATGGCAATCTCGTTTCGGCCTGGCCTTCTCTCTTCTCTCTGAAGGCTTTTCCTATTCATATTCCAATCCGTTATCTTGCTTATATCTTCCTCTTTGGTTCTCGAGGTTCTCAAGTTTCAATCCCGATGTAATGGATTGGATTTCACCCTCGCGATAATAGCTATATGGGTAAATTGCTTGACGATCTATCCAAAAGGAGAGCCGTGTCCATGCGGTTTTCCTCTCTTGCATAGAGCCTCTATGTGCTTTCCTGGGTGGGCTACCATCCTTTTCCATTCCACTACTTTACTTTACATCTTAGCTCGTCTCTGTCTTCGTCTTTGTGTCTGCCGATTCAATTGATGCTGCGAGACTGAGAAGGATGGCTCGACGTGGATCCCTATTCTTATTTTCTTCCTAGTTCTACATTCTTCAATAGAATAAAAAGTAGCTGCCAATCGCTTAGTTCCGAGTTCAGATTTTGCCCTTCTTCAAGAGTGCCCTTTCCCCAGCCTCCAATCGTCTCAGAAGAGAAGACTAAGCTCAGACGAATTGCAGTCCGCCCCGGCCCCTCCTTAGTAGTGACTTTGGTCAGGAAAGGGAATAGGGCAATAAATAGAGCTTCGGCTCAGAATTAGACCTTCTGTAGACGGAACTTCAGACTTCTGGATAGGCCTGAGAAAGCCTAGACCAAAGGTGCCTAATAGCCGAGCCAGACTCATCGGGTAGGGAATCCCATCCTCAGCGAAGCCAGTAAGCAAGCCCAAGTCCATGCAAGAAGGCCCGCTGGATCTATCCAAATTCAAAGCCCATCGAAGTCCAGCCCATCTAATTCATTTTATTCCAATTCCAGGACTGGGGTAAGCTTATCCAGCTAGTAGTGAAAGAAGGTTATTTTGCATCAGTTTATAGCTCTTCTATCCATTGGGAGTCCTACTGTCCATTCCCTTCGGCTTGAAATCGAGTCAAAGTTGGAGTAGTGGATAGCCCTGTGAATACGGAGTCTTCCCTATCCATTCATATTACTAGCATAGTTAAGTAGTAGTGCTTTGCTGTTGGGCCAGCTTATCCAGTGGATTCAAAAACTAGAAAGCCTTAAGATCTTCCCTCTCCTGACCATGAGGAACGATTTTATGAAAGCATAAATACGGGCTCTCATGGATTAGTCGTCATGAGGCCCTCTTGATAATCTTTGTCTTTCGTGATCTTCCCCCCACATAGGGATGCTATTCTTGCAAATGCTTACTGCCCAACAACATCTTTTCGAAGCAAATGGAGCTCACCGAGATCCAGTTTTTTTTACTGGAGCCGGGACACATGGGCTCTTTTGGCGACCTGAAGGAGGAAGTGAAAAGGAAAGAAAGGAAGAGCTTTAGTGAACCGACCCATCTTTGGTCTAGCCCTGACGCGTATAACTTAAAAAAAAGGGGTTTCAGTATGATGAAAGAGCTCATGGGCGGATCGAACTCCAAGGCTGGAGTGACTAAGCGCTTTCTTTAAAGGAAGGAGTCTTAGATCCCGGGTAGTGAGTAGGCACTAGATTGAACGAGAAGGATGGAAGTGAATGAGCGACCTTTGCATATCCGTGTAATGTCGCAGATTAGTGGGTGGCAAAAAAGAGTAATTTCTTAGAATTGAATCTGCAACTTTAGCCGCTAAGATCTCCTAAAAAACTCGAAATTTCGTAAGAGAAGAAAGACAAGACAATGAGTGGGAGTAGTATGCCTGGTTCACCACTGCAGGGCCCAATCATGTTAGTTAGGCGTTATGCTTAACTAACGCAGGCTAATCTAGAGAGGTCCTCCTGGACGACTTGGATACTTGCCCTTTAACATTTGAATTTCTCTGAAGTGAGTGACTAGTCCCCCTATGGTGGATATTCTTACGAAACTTACCCCAGAGCAGAGTATGGATCGCACGAATAGGTTGGGTATATTACCCGATACAGCTTTTTGTGATGCAGCGGAGCCATGGCAATTAGGATTTCAAGACGCAGCAAGTCCTATGATGCAAGGAATAATCGATTTACATCACGATATCTTTTTCTTCCTCATTCTGATTTTGGTTTTCGTATCACGGATCTTGGTTCGCGCTTTATGGCATTTCCACTATCAAAAAAACCCAATCCCGCAAAGGATTGTTCATGGAACTACTATCGAGATTCTTCGGACCATATTTCCTAGTATCATCCCGATGTTCATTGCTATACCATCATTTGCTCTGTTATACTCAATGGACGAGGTAGTAGTAGATCCAGCCATTACTATCAAAGCTATTGGACATCAATGGTATCGGACTTATGAGTATTCAGACTATAACAGTTCCGATGAACAGTCACTCACTTTTGACAGTTATATGATTCCAGAAGATGATCTAGAATTGGGTCAATCACGTTTATTAGAAGTGGACAATAGAGTGGTTGTACCAGCCAAAACTCATCTACGTATTATTGTAACACCTGCTGATGTACCTCATAGTTGGGCTGTACCTTCCTTAGGTGTCAAATGTGATGCTGTACCTGGTCGTTTAAATCAGATCTCTATTTCGGTACAACGAGAAGGGGTTTACTATGGTCAGTGCAGTGAGATTTGTGGAACTAATCATGCCTTTACGCCTATCGTCGTAGAAGCTGTTCCTAGTAAAGATTATGGTTCTCGGGTATCCAATCAATTAATCCCACAAACTACAACAGGGGAAGCTTAAGCGAAAATGAAAGAGTAGGGTGAGGGATAAGGGGGGAAGCCACTAAATGGAAGGCTTCGCTCGCTCTAAGGCTCGTTTAGTAGACAGCGAGTGGAGTGCATAAGCCCCTTTAGAGTTAGAGATAGGGGCGAGTACTACACGAGCTCGTAAGTCAAGTACGGAACGAGCGGAGGAGAGCGACCTCATCTTGCTTGCTTCTGGCGAAGCTTCTAGAAGGCCACCACTTCATAGGAGCGATAGCGAAGCCGTATAAAGGCAAACAGCTCGTATAGCTCGCAATAGCGAGCCTACTTTTAGCTTTTTTTTTACTTTACCGCGGGACCTTAACAAGGAAAGTCAAGAATATCATCAGTAAGAGTGGTTGCTATTGAATCCGCTTCTCGAGTATGCAAGGCCTTTTTTTCGTCTTTTTCGGCCTGTTGGTACTTGTCGAATTGAAACTCGATACGATAATAAGAAGATTCGCCAACATTACCTATTTTTTTAGTGGATTCGGGGCAACCCCGGGGTAAGTACGTGATTTCAAATTGCATCTTATAAGTAAGCATATGATCCTCCTTTTACTGTTAAAGTACCATCTCCGCCTTTGCTATCTATGCTTCCTGGTCGCTAGACTCATTCTTCTACTTGACTTCCAGCTACTCTGCTCTGAGCTTAAGAAAGGTTCAAAAGTAGCTTTGGTTGCCGCTAAAATCGGATGTGATTTTTGTAGTGGTGAATTCCAGAACAGGTAAATTCCCCCTCTCCTTTCGGGAACTCTCTTCTCTAGGGATTCCAATTCTATTTCTATTGACTCTTCGCCGTCTACAACAAAAAAAGTTTTGGTAACTTACTTACAGATTGTATCTTAAATAAAAGAAACATCAACATCCTTTAAGCTAAGACTAAGGGATGGGGGGAACACTACCGATCCCGAGACAGACGACGAAGCTACATCGATTACAAAAAAATCTGAGTCAGTGGTGGCAGACCCTTTCCCGGCCCCTACAATCAAGCAACCTCACCAATGTGAATGAAAGAAAGGGCACCCCATACATCTCGACAAGTTCGTGCCTGCGGAGCGAACTAAAACCTCTTTTGAATTCTGATTCCGACTCCGAAGTCCGGATATTTGGTTGCTTTCTACTCGACCCATGTGGTTCGGCTTGTTGCGCCACCTCACTTAACCAAACATATCCGATAAGAAGTTCTACCAGATCTACAGCACTTGCTGCTTCATGCCCGGTTGCATCTGACTCTGCTGGTTCACCTTCTAAACAGGTATCCGCACCTGATACACATCCTTCTCCTGTAGCTTCTTCTTTTTCCTATATTATATTGTGGTGGCTTATTCAGCGAGCTGGAGCTCCTACTGTTCCCGCCCCAGCTTCAACTCTAGCTCCCTTCGGCCTCGAAGATCATCAGGTTCCATCAATAGTTTCTATCTCACTCTGTTAATAGGTTTTTTACTTCTGCATGTTGGGAATCAAAATAGAATAAGATTTTCTACTTTATAAGTGATCAACTAGGTTTTGAATCCCTCGCTTACACTCTTTTGGGCTAGGTTCAGTTGGAGGTCGTACATTTCACCAGAGAAAGGGGGGGGGGGGGGATTTTCATACTGAAATCGATTCACCCGAAAAGGAAGCAAGGCTTCCATTCCGCGAGGAGCGAATAGATTATTATTGCGGTTTAAAGCACACTCTAATATCATAAGGACCGAACTCATCGGATCAGAAAGAGATGGCCAGTCCCTTCCTAATGCGAAAGAGCTTTATTCCGGTACTTCACACCCAAAGCAAAGCTGCACGGAATAGGGGCCTTACTTGTCCCGGTCCGGGAAGAGGTTAAGGTATTGTGGTTCCTCCCACATATCTTTCTACAAGGCATCCTAAGAACAAACCCTTACAAACCTCTTAGAGATGAGAGGCCTGTTGGAATTCATCATGCCCTTTTGATATTTCATTTAGTCATCCCACCTAAAAGCACTCTTTCCAGATCAGTATGACAAGGGCAGCACCCATTGGAAAACCTTGATCCAGAACCATAATTGGGTTATCCTAATAACCACCTCCCCTCCTTCTCGCGGGGGGATGTGCCACATCTTGGATGTAGGAGTGACGACCCGTGGTCCAATCTAGTAAAGAGATTGGGTGCCAGTGGTCTGTCTGAGGACGGGTTCAACAAGCTCTTTCTTTTCAAAGAAAAGATGGTTCCATGGATCGGGTTTTCATTTCAGAAGCTGCTAGAATGCATGTTAAGTCAGTCAAGGGGGTCTTAGATCATGACGATTCTTAGAAAAGGGAAAAATTATGTTTTTTTCAGGACATATCTTAAAGTCCTAAAGGATTGAAAAGAAGAGTGAGCGACGAGTGGTTCAATCCGGAATGAAAGTGAGAGACCACTAGCGGAAAGAGTTTTCTAAAACACTAGGGTTTCTTGCATAAGATTTAGCGAGAAGTCCGACTAATCAAAGGAGTCTGAGCGTCGGTTCGCTGCCCTAACCGTGCGATTTCAGGGCATCTTTTCAAGTATTCATCTAAACTAAATGCTGGTGTCGGGTATCATCTCGATCCATTGGCAGCAGAAAAGAGTGATAGCTAGCTGAATTCTATAGGTTCTAAACTAGAGAAGTCTTCCTTCCAAGTAAGGATTGAAGATCATATGCTTACACAATCTCCCAAAAAAAAAGAGGGTCTTTCCTGGCGACCTTACCCACACTTGGTAATTGAGGAGTCAAATCATTCTTTTTCTCTGATGCCTTAATCCTTTTAGTGTATCGGCATTTCGGTTGTAGCAGTTGTAGCTCTTCCTCTTCTCTTGTAGCTTGAGTGCTTGTTGTTGTTGTTTAACGTCTTTCGATTCAAAAGCAATCCTGCCAGCTAGTGTACCTCCTGACTGTCCGCTGCATTCGAAATTAAAAAGAATAGCAGTTCCTCGTCCCTGCGGGATTGGCCTTTCCTTATTACTTATTATAAAGTAGTTAGGAGGCCAAGTACGTTATCGGGGCATCTAAGACAATCAAAACAACCGCCCTAATGGCTTTTTTCACCCATGGGCAGCTATAAGAGGCCAATCAACCCGAAAGGGAGGTCGAGAAGGAGGGTCGAGCACAAACCGTAGGCCAACAGTGGATGGACGACAACCAACCAGAACGGATGATCGATGAAGATTGTTTAGAACCTTCGGGGAGTTCTCCGCACAAAGGAAATATATGAAACACTACCTAAGCAAACCAAACCGCTACGCTCCTGCACCTATCGGTACAGTGGCTTGACGCTCCTGGAATCATCAAAGCGGGAAGGTACGTAGCTACCCACCCTGGTTGGGAGAGTAGCGGATCGAGGAAAACACCAATCCCCTTCTTCCTTCTCAGACATGGAACTCTCTATCCTCTCCCTAGAGTCGAGAGACAACTTTCCTCTCGCTTCTACGACTCCGCTCTTACCCTTAGCTTTCGGTCGAGCTAGGCATCACTTCCTATCACTCTTAGTTGAAGGAGAGCGTAGGAAGCCAAAGACCTGTTTTGAGTTCTGAGTTGAATAAGGCAGGGATAGGTGAATTTTGAGATCAGAATAGGTCTTCGATCCGTTCATTCTGTCTTCAGGGCATACTTAAGTATAAAGAAAGAAGAAAGGAGGGAAGCTCATTCCGGCGGGTACTCCAAGTCCCTTAACTTATTCGTGGAACAGAGGAAGATAGTTATAGGTATTCGGACAGATAACGAAGAGTTAGGCGGGACCACTAGAGATGCTCCTATACTAAAGGCTATCGGAAAAGCAAGAAAGATAGGGGAAGGGCTGTGTCAAAACACTTCTTAAAAAGAGAGGGACAAGCTAGCCGTAGGCTATTAACCAGGAAGTGGCCGAAGCTTCCATTACAGAAGTTGATGGGCGGGGCCTTTTCATTTTCACCTAAAGGGGGTTCAGGCATTATGAGTGCAGCTCCACTAGTCTAGCTGGTAAAGTCTTTTGGCCTAGGACCTGGGTTCTCATCCCGCCTTTTCGCGGGAATGGGATCTTATGCCAGGATCTGTGATTGAACGCAAAGATTCTAATAGAAGACGTGAGAAATAAAAATTTAATATATGGAATCTTTTTTGATAGACTGGACTCTTCTGTAGGTTAGGAGGTTCTTTTTCTTTCGTTTAGCCGGCCTCCCTTAGGAGTGGGAAATCGATGAAATGAGCAAGTTGCTCCATCGAGAACGCGTTTTCGACTTAACTTACTTAACCAGAATACCTGGAATGACCCATAGGAGAAGGCTACGGGGGAAGCGCTATGAATCAGTACGTGAACGATGCCCCCGCTGGAGTGGTAGAACCCTACTCCAATAATAACTTAGTCCGATAGCGGATTTAGACAAAAGATTGATGATTGTGGTTAGCTTTTCTTTTTCTCAGAGGGACTGCCTGCTCTTATTTCGGATAGATGGCTTTCAGGTCTTGACTCTGAGAACTCTACACTCACACCAAGATCACATCGGCTTGCAACAAGGCCAATCATTGAAAGTCAATCGGGATTGATACCGCTATGAGGTATACATCAAATTTGCATCTAATCAACAAATCCATTAGCAATAAAAGTGGATTTTTGGTCTCGGTGGATACGAAGAGAATTCATTTTTTGTATGAAGTGGATAAGCCCCAGGCTGTCAGCAGGCTCTTAAAAATACGGTGCAATAATAGGGATTGTTGTCCCTTCTTGGATGATTCTTTCTGCTCGGATGAGGCGTTGATTACTTATTCCATAAAGCTGGCCAGCGGCCATCCTCTCTTGGCAAGATCCGAGCTCTCTTCTCTTATTTAATGCTTTGCACCTTTAAAACAAAGTCAAAGAGACTCTTTTTGCTAATATAGGAACTAGAGCTTCCCTTACTTATTTTAGAGCGTTCGTGCCCCTTGCGAAATGGTTCGCTCACTCCCTATATAGTATATAGTATATAGTATAGGACCAAAGAAAGAAGAACATGCATATCTTTTTGAAGGATGGTGCGAAGATTGGGCGAACGATCGACAAAGCTGATTAGCTCTTCTGCTCTGTATCCAGGTGAGCTTCCTGACAGGCTCAACGTAGTTCGGTTCACGAGGTGGAACGAGACATCTGGCTGCTCAATGAGGAAGGCCTCGACGGTCGTTCCCTGTTCGACGTTCGATTGATTGGGGCCAGGCCATATGATGACACTTGGTCTGGTCCATTAGCGCTACATAGCCCCATCCCACCAGCAGCGAGAACTGCTATCGAGAAGTTCGTTCCTCCAGCGGATCTCTTTGCTTCCCCTGGGGGGCGGCCCTTCATAAATGATTTTTTTAATTATTCTGGATGGGAGGTATGCCCGTATGCTTGGCGAGGTCAAACAACAAATCATTTCCACCCCGCACTCTTTAAGGCTCCTTAAGGAGTGGCATCTGACTTGATTCGCCTGCCTTGTCTTTCCAAATACCAAGATCTGCCTGCCGTCACACTCCTATTGATAGGCCAGTGAGACGATGGGGTCGGTCCATGGATTTTCTTTCCTTTTGCCGCATTTCGGAATATCGGACAGTGAGATCGGGATAGGCGTTAGCAGTCTGGGCCGTTGAACTACACTTACCTGCAGCGATACAACACCGATCAGATGAGATTGCTGCCTTAGCTCTCCCACCGCGTGTATGAGCAGAAGCCTCTATCACTACTAAAGTGGAATGGTATTGACTACCATGCTTGGGTCGCTTCCTCCTTATTTAGTGCTTTGGAATTCTAAATGGAAATGTTCCTTTGGAAAGACGGAAATCCTAGGGCATTGGATGGGCATCAGAGCCATCGGGGAGCGGCAAGCACCTACCAAGGTGAGTAAGCTAAGATCGTTTTTAGGGCTCGTGAACTATTACCGAAGATTCATCGTAAGTTACTCGAAGAGGGCTGCTCAACTCAAAAATATCCTACCTAAAGAAGGACATATGGTACGGACCGATCATGGCACTGCACTGATCGGAAGAGTGTCAAAGAGCTTTTGAGGACCTAAAGCAGGCAGTGATGGATGACCCCGTATTGCAGTTGCCAGATCACACTAAGCCATTTGAAGTACACACGGATGCGTCAGACTATGCCATAGGCGGTGTGCTAGTACAAGAAGGTAAGCCTATCGCATATGAGAGCCGAAAGGCGTGGTCCAAGAGAAGGAATTCATGAGTGACTGACCATACCATGGAGCTAGTCTACTGTTAAACGATGTACACCTCTTCCTCATGGATAGATAGTGCCACCACACTGTACAAGATCCTCTGTTTACAATTTTCTCAAATACGAATTTTCTTTATCAACATGGTAGCGAGAGGGAGACAGCGGATGGAATTGGGCTGCCAATGGGGCACGGCTTCTGATTGAGAGATTCGAGGTTGCTTTGTCTGGTCAAAGCGATGCAATCTTTCCTTCTCGAATGCACTTCTCTAATGAATGATTTAACTAACCTCTTTTTGCAATCAGTTTCGCTACAGCACCCGCAGCTCTAGCTAATTGTCCACCCTTTCCAACCAAGTGTTCTTTCTATGTTATGTATGGCCGTGCCAAGGGCATAGAAGTGGATTCTTCTTTTTTATCAAACCCCTTCCAAAACCTACAAGCTTCTTAGCATACGGCTTTCTGGATGTATATGAGGATCTCTCTACATATGGATCTTATCTTATATGAATTGTATGATGAAGTACCACAAGATTGGATATTCTGTGCTTGCATGATTGAAGGACTTTTCCAAGACGAGTAGGCTAAGATCTTATCCTTCACTTGATAAGCAAGCAGTGATAAGCTTTGGTTTGCTCAGCTTTATCCGAGTTGATGCTTGGGTGTCTGTTGCTGCAGCCAGTCGAACGAAGCATGATTCTCTAGTTTTCGGTGGAAAAAAGCCTTCAGAAAGAGGTCTTTTAAAAAAAAAAGAAAATGGTAAGCTCTTGCTCGCGCATTTGGGCTCTTCTCGCGGTAGAGCCTGTTATCTCTTCCATGGAAACATCACAGTCTAGGGACCATGATGATTCACCTATCGTCTTTGATAAATGAATTAAAGAGTACTTCTGATGCACCAACTGTACTAGGTCCTTCTGCTGACTCGGCATCCACACATCATATGACGTTGAGATGGGACCATCAAGCCTCGAAGTTACAGGGATCTGCACTATGGGAGCGTATTGGATATAATAATAACATAGTCTTCAGACGCAACAACTTGTCAAACAGAGTCGTAGAGAAGTTCACGATAATGACTCTTTATCCTTCCAAGTATGGTTCACGAGACCCTACCCAGGACTCCGAGTCCACGCACGTAGGTCTTCATGTCCACACACAGTCGCGGTTGTGCACAGCACATTAAACCCGACCGTTGAGGTAGCTTCCGGGTCACTCCTCACGAAGTGGGCGCTGCCCAGTTGGTCGAGCTTCCTTGTTGTTTTGTCTGTGAGTTGAATCAGAAGCCTCGAATGGTAGCTCTGATTCTGTGTTCTCTTTGTAGTTTTAGAGGGGATAACCATCTTACTAGTTCCCACTTTCGGGTATAGGAGTTGAGGAGCACGCCCTTCCACTAAAATGCCGGTCTTGGTTAAAGAATATCCTCTCCTGCTAGCGGTGGTGGAGTTTCTTTCCGCTGCCCTTTCTTCTTTGTCAATTCAATCCGGAATCAAATTGTGATTGATCATATTCACCTTATACGGTAAAACCCCCCGTGTTGACGGCTCATCTTGCTTTGTTTAATGGAGCAGCTCTGGCTTCCTGACCGGATGAATTCAATCAATAAGGGTTTGCTCTTGGCCTGCGCCTCAGCTTGAGACATTGTCGCGAAACTATGAATCTGATCTAGCAGCCGAATCCGATATGAATTTGTAATCTTTCTGGCCCCTATTGTAGTACGTCCGATCTAACTTATTTGCATCTTCGAGTCAAAAGTCTAGTCTGATCGGTCGAGCAGCTTTCGTGGGAACTAGTACTAGTACACAAATCTCGTATGGCTCAGAACGAAGGAAACTCTATCAAAGAATTGCGAGATGCTGAGGGAAAGGATTTCTCTTTTCCGCACTTGATTCAAATCGAATGCTAAAACTGGGCAAGGAGAGGAAAGAGCATATCAGAGGGTGAGGCAGCAAAGACTTATTTCCATCTTAGCACTTGTTCATGATTGACCTTAGCCCTCATCCCTTTCGCCTATCCGAAGAGGTTCAATCCACTCAACCAAGAGATTTAGGCAAGCCTTCACTACGGGCTCTGCCCCGGAATCCTTGACGCTTCTTTTTGTCTTTAGGTATAACCTTGTAAGAAATGCTCTTTTTCCTGGCTTTGAGTTCACTCCCTTTCTTCGTTCTGCTACTCGACTTATACCATGAGCCTATCCTTTGAGCGGAGGCAAGCAAAGGGGTCACCCTCTTCTTCTTGGTAGGTGACTTAACTTAGGGTCAGGCCTTTCTCTCTTCCTATCTTGCCTATCTTTTCTTTGTAGTGGCCATGTCGCATAGTCGAGTCGTCCCGGTTCTGCATGCATGTCTTCGAACGAATCCCACCGCTCGAATGGAATTGGATCGGCTTGGATTGGATGACTGGTTCATTCAAGTCTTTCATTCAAATAAGAGCTGGAAGTACGAACTGTCTCGATCTGCTTGTTGATTGGTAGCTTGATTGCCCCATAAGGAAGGGAATTGGCCTTAGCGTAACGGTAGATCGGTTTGACCCTTTCTCGGAGAAGTCTTCTTCGACTAGCAATGTTGACAGGTATTTTCTTTCAAGAAGAAGCCCAGTTCGCGGAAAGGAAGTGAAAGTCACTCGATCGATAGAGAGAGGAAGCGAAGATCTATAGGTAGACTACAATAGCACCTTACCTTGGTACGGAGAAAGGGATTGCTCTAGAATAGGTTTCATCATTCCGTAAGAATTTAGTTTATAGAGTATGTATGGGAAGTCTGCCTTGCGGCTGTAACTTCGTGCGTTTTGTGATACAGTTACAAGGGTTGTTTTGGCTTTTGTTTACTGCCCTTTATATAAAGCAGTGTACCGTTGGCACTCAAAGTTAATCTGAGTGCTGCGACTCAAGAGCCAACTTCCATCCTTGTATCCGTATCCTTGACCCGGTCTGGTATTCCCCGTGTCATTCTCCTACCTACCCTTAGATGTTATCTAAGGAGGTTAGACTGGTATGGGTGATAGCCTGGTTTGACTTCACCTATCATGGCTGTGTGTTATAGTGGTTTATTATTGTTTGGGTTCCGGGGAAAACCCGGGCCAACATTCTCATCTATTGTAATACTACAACCAGATATTGGTTTAGTCTTAAAGATTGGTGTGAGATTAAAGTCTCATCCCCGGTCTATCAACCAGACATCTCTGGTACTCCTCTGGTTAAAAGGAAGTACCTGGGAGCCGACCTGGAAATGAACCCCCAATCTCGGGTTTGGTCTTTCATACTAGGTTAGTAACCCAAGTGATGAATTGACCATCCGAGGGGAACTGCCATTCCATATTTAGAATTCTTCTAAGTATGTAATAGCTTTGTTCTCCCCGTTACCAAGCATTTTCCAAGGTACCGAGAGGGTTTATTTCTGCTGGAATCTGTTGGTATCCCCGGATGTTAAAGTCCATGGTTACCAGTGGGGATCCAGTTACTCTGTTGGGATATTGATTACTTAAATCAGTATTAACCTTAGATATTTAACTAAGGTGTCCCAATGGTGGCAGGCCGGTGGAGTCAAGTGATTGAGGGCAGTGGTAGGCGGGAAATCTCTGTCGTATGCGGAAGCATATAGCAAAGGTTTCTCGGTTCTGTCCATGACTAGGCTGTGAAAACCCTTCATCCTTGTGGTGATCAGGAGTGTCCACTGTATGTTTAATGTTCAGTGGGTAATTACTTACCTATTGGACCTTAAACCTACAGTTGACCGTTGGTCCTAGAATGTTATTCTACTTTCTTCCAATCTCATAATAGGATCTTAGGCAAACGGGGACCGGCTCTATGAGCACCCTTGGGCGGTGGTTTCTCGATCCACTTGCTGACTTGAATGGAAGAAAGACAGTAAACCAGAAGCTTTTTCTTCTTCTCTTATGAGATTTCTAGTTAATGATTCGTGAGAACATACTTTGATATTCGTAGACGAAATTCAATTCTTTTGCTGGAAAGACAAGAGACCAGAAATGAAAGATTAAATAGCTGGTCCAGCGATCGATGACATTTCAGAAGTCTGGCACTACATTGCTTTATAGTAAAGAAAGATAGGAATTTGGAAATCCCTAACTAACCAAGAAGGGCATTCCGGTTCCAATCCTGATCTATCAATAGGTGGTAGTATGTCCCGCCGTCGCCAGGAGAGGCTAGCGAGACTTCAAGGCTGTAGCGAACAACCATCTGGTAAGAGGAAAGAAGGAAAGCAGAAAGAGATGACTACCAAGAATCCTTGTAAGTACGGGTATCCATAAGTAGATTCGGGATGTAAGAGCCAGTAGCTCACTGAGCTCATTATCTCTATCCCACTTCGAAGTCGATGTGTTAAGCAAAGTGATGCCTGAAACCATAAAGAAAGAGCAAAAGAGACTCGGATGAAAGGTTCTCGCAAGGTTTTTTCTGCCATTGATTGAACTAGACAAGATAGCGTACATTGAACCAGAAGCCATTTCACTTCTTGCTGTTGTCGACTCTGAACGAATGCTTGAATCAGTTTCATTAAGAAAGGCGAAAAAGAGCTCAGAAAGGAGAAGAGAAGCCTCGGCGTCCGCTGCTATTGATGCATCAGCTGCCATTGAATTTGCTGCTGTCTCTGACAGAAAAGATGTGACCGACTGCATTAGCACTTGTTGAATTGGTCTTCTGTAAGTGCAATAACTTCGGAGTAGTTTAAAATATAAGTAATAATACTACGATAAGTGGTAGGATCGGTGAAAAGTTCTCCAGTATCCTTTTTAAGCCGATCAGAAACTGCCATTTTCGTTGAATAAGGTTTAGCGTCTGCCATAGGAGCCCGAGTCAAAAGAGAAACTTCATATTTATTTGCGTTGGCTAACAAAAAGAGAATTAGCTTAACGATGTACTTCAAGACCCAAGAAAGAATGCAAGCGAGACTCCCGCACCATTGTTTCGAAGGTCTGTGGCCATGTCTTTGATTGAATAGATATGCTTAAAAGAAGATCTTCCATTCTTTCTCGGAGTTCACGTCAGGCTTTTCCCAGGAAGAAGGTCAAACAAAACAAGTTTTCTCTTTTCTTCAACAAGAGCACCACCCTCGTCGCCGCGCTTGGCTAGTCTAACTTGGAATTAGTTGCCCAGTCACTAGTCTCAGTCCAGTACCTAGGCATTCTCGGAAACCCATTACTCTTTTCAAGAAGCCTGCTTGACTATAGAGCTCTCTTTCATATCACATTACTTATTCTATAAACTTCCTCACCCGGGAAGGACTCACTCAATGGCTAACTCTTTGCTGGCAGGTTAGCTTAATATACTAAATATCCCACGCTTACTCTAGCTTACTTGGGATTCCCTAACCCTTTCTTAGCCGATTATCCGGTTATTGCTTCTTCTTCGAGTGTTCGCCCAGAGTGCAACGCCTTGAGTGGTTTAGATACCCGCGAAGCCGGTCACCGTACGCCTTCCTTCCTGACTCTCCTTACCAGTAGAGATCTTGATAGACTCTGCCTACGGTCGATATCTTCCTTGAATCCTCTCCATCGAAGAGTCAATGATTCAATCGGAACACTTGTGAAAACAGCGTGTTTTTCGTCTAAAGCTTCCTATGGGACATCTCAATGATCCAACTTTCATGAAAACCCCGTCTTTTTCATCATAACTGAATATCCCTTAAACCTAGACCCCGGTAACCGTTGTTAGAGTGAAATTCTCCGCGGTTTGCCTAGACGCTCTTTTATATTAGAATAGATAGAGGGCGTTAAGCAATGAATTGCATTCGACATGGTATAGAAACTTAGGTTTTAGACCAAGGGGCGTAGCGATCTGATACAACTATTGTTAGTTGATAGCAGCAAAGTCAACTGATTGAACAAAGGAAGAGCTTCTCTCTCGGCTCACTTCAATGGGTGACTTCGCTAGTGGCTTAGCTAGAGGCTCCAGCTCCATTTTATGATCAACCCCCCTACTGGGTGGCAGCTTCTTAGGCAAGTCGGAATGGGATCACGTCCTTGAACTCCTAAAAAAAAGTAGTCCAACTATTTCCTTTTTCAGCCGTAGAGAAGTCTCTCCCAAGTCCTCACTCTTCTAAGCACGAAAGGCAGCCAAGTGGGTGGCCTCTCCCTTCCCTTATTTACTCCCTTCTCTACTTGCATGGCTGAAAGCATGATGGCGCCCATTTTATCTTTCTCGCTAGGGCCAGCAGTTTCGGGAAGCATAGAGGATCCTCCTTCCAAGATGCGCACAGTATAGTAGGAAGGTATGGTAAAGGCTTTGAACTCCCTCAAGAATTCCATGTTAATGAGAAAGTAAAAGTCATCCATAGTCAGGCAGAGAAAGGTCTACCTTAGCGCTACATGTGAAAAGGTCTAGCTCCAGGCCGCGAACTACTCCATCGACAGTTTAGGCCTTGGAATTAAGCGTCTTCAACCAGCCTTGACTTCCTACAAGCCAAGTCTCTTTGCCTCACTAATACGAATGAAGTTCTGAGTGCTACCCCTATCTAGCTAGATGGAAAATTTCCTCATGATATGGGCTGTCCTGCCTTTCCCTCGACATAGATGAGATAGATTGGTAGGCAGTGGATTGGCCTTCAAAGCATTCATAAGCTTGAGGCAAGCCTGATCCTGGGACTCCTCTTCTTCGAGCATAGCATGAAGCTTCCCGACGCTCTGCGCACTAAGCTTCCTTCGTCTTAGGTCAGTCCATAGCCCAATGAGGCCCGTGGAAAGGGTATGATAAGAACTTACTTTTTAAGCTAAGGAAGGACTTGCCCTTCTTCTTGCACCTCGTGCAGCCTCTTCTTTGTTGGTACTTGATTCTAGCTTATATATCACATTTCGTTGTGGAGAAATCAAGGCAATTCAATTGTCTAGCCCTGCTGCTCTTGAAGAGGAAAGCATATGACGTACGCTACGCGCCTCCCATTCTCTGATGACTCTCAAAGGAAAAAAGAGGTCTCTGCCCTCCACATAAGGAATTGACTCGCGGTCTACATCAAGGGGAAGTAGCTTGGTACTGGTTCGAATCCTGTTCGTGAGATGTGTATTGACCGATGTCGTTCTCTAGTTACAAGACTAGAGGGGAGACCTGTCATCCTTACTACAAGGGTTTGGCATTGAGTAAGGGCTTTCAGGCAAATGCTTAGAAAAGAGAATCCCGGGAGAAAGCAAGTTCAGTTAGCCCTTAGGCAGAAAGCCTTGAAGGAAAGATTCATTGGATGGTTCATTCCAGTCCAGTCTTCAGTCAGTCAAGTCATGGAATTGGCAGAAGTTCCCCCTTCCCCGGAAATTCATTTTGAATTAAGCAATTCAGTCAGCTCTGAATCTGAATTCAATGATTGCAAGTCCAAGTCCATCCAAGATCAGCTGTTCAATGAAACTCTGCCTTTAAGGCATGAAGCTGTGGGATGGGATCGAACTCCGGCTTTTCGGGTAGCTAACTCTCCGGTTTGGAATTCCTAGCCTGATGCTTTATAGTGGCATAGAAAATCTGTTTTAGATCCCGAATCTACTGCCTTAGGAAAGGAAAGAGTCAACAGTAAGATCAATGTCGGAGAATCCGCTCTTGCCTTAGCTTAGGATGAGTTCATAGGCACAGTACAGGTTACGTAGTCAGAGTGAACAAGATCCGATGTTCCAGATCCAGATCCGCTGCTAGTCTTTGCTTCACTAGTCCTTGCTTCAGTTGGTCTACCCACTGTTTGCAAGATCCAATATTATGCTTAACGCTCTCGAACACCATAGCGAAGAAAGGGATTCTCCTCCACTTCTTTACCTACCTTACTTGACTACATTAATCAACTTAAGAATTATTACTGTTTTAGAAAAAACTTCTATTGAACGCTAGTCTTTCTCTTGTGAACGACTCCGCTGCAAAAAGAGTAAGCGCTCTTTTCAATATCCGGTGTGTTCCTTTCCTTAGCCGGAGCAGTGAGCGAGTCTACCGAAAGCCAGTGTCCGGCTGGATTCCATCTGCTTCCTTCCCTCGATGGGTCTATACTTGGCTAAAGTATGTAGCCTGGTATGCTAAGCTATCCCCCGAACCTGATATTTCCATTCAATGCTGGTTTGAGTGCCCTTTAGTCTGTCTCGGAAGCACCTAAGGAAAGGGATGAAGCCATTATGAATCGTTAAACGTGATTTTATCAGTAAGAAGATAAAGTGCTGGCTATGAGACTCTATTTCATTTCTCTGATTCGATAGCGCTTCCCCTTTCTAGTCAATAAAGAGTGTATGTGATGTTGGATCTTGTATCCGGGCCTGCAGACAGGCAGGAGATCCTATCCTCACTCCTCATATAGCTATATGAGTGACTACGTACATGGATGTACTCTTTCTGCTAGTTAAAGTTTATGCCTTTTTCCGACCTCCGTTCTGGTACCTCATAGCTATGCGCAGAGTGACTTCGTACCTTCTCTTCTAGTTTAAGCCTTTTGGTATGTTAGTCATGCGTGAAGCTGAGACTTGCTCCTTAGCACAAGTACTAAGCAAGCCCCTAAAGGCCTTCGCGTTAGTAAGCTAGCTTTGTAAGCTAAGCAAGCCAGGTTCTCCGGGCACTATGGTAGGACGTGGATCGATCATGACGAAAATGGACTTCTCCTTAATGGTTTAGAAAGAAGAGTCACAGTCCAGTTCCCCGGGCTTTCTCCCTTCTCGACCAGACGAAGGAGATATGAATTCCATTCGGGCGGGTAAGGGCTTGACTCTGTGTTCTCTCCTGGTCGGGTCGGAGGCGAAGACTGGAATAGTTCATCATTCAGTGGTGGGGTCGGTCTTCATAGAAAAGAGGGCGTCGCCCAACGAGTGGCAGATTTGGATGGAGTCTCGCTCATAGATAGAGGAAGAGTACGCGCGCTAGCGCGCTACGGCTTACGCAGTTGATCGGATCAGATAGCCCTTTGGGCAACCAACCGCACATCAAATTCCGATCAATTGGAGGTCTGGCTGAGTGGCTTAAGGCATTGGTTTGCTAAATCTACATACAAGAAGATTGTATCATGGGTTCGAATCCCATTTCCTCCGGCACGGAAGTGGAACGGGCGGGCGAAATTACGTGAGAGAAAGAACCTAACCTCTTGGTGTTGGTGGAGTCCCCCGGAGGACAGAATAGCACTACTTAGTTACTAGGAGCGGAGAGCCCGTTGCGCGTTGTGGCCTATCTTCTTTTTAGAAGCAAGCTCCCTCCGGCAGTCCCTGGGCTGGGCGGCTCTCGGTTCTTGAGCATGTTGGGAGAGGAGATTAGGCGGCAGTTGAAAGAGCTGCTCGAAAGCTTGACGAACGAAAAAAGCCCTTTCTTGTTATTAGTAAAGGGCTTTTCCCTAACTAGTAAAGTGGTAAGTAAGGTAGGGCGCTATTCGATGAAGAAAACAGACTTTAGGAAAGTGGTTCAGGTAGCTCAGCTGGTTAGAGCAAAGGACTGAAAATCCTTGTGTCAGTGGTTCGAATCCACTTCTAAGCGGGCTTTGGGTCCAAAGGACAGGTAGCCGGGAGCGAGCCGGATTTTCAAAAATGAAAGTGAATGAAAGAGGAAGCAAAAATGTGAGCGCTCCTGCACTATACGGCTTTTTGGCGTCGCCCTATCTTGCTGGAGGCAGATTTTATAAAAAAAGCGGTTGATTACTCGGATTGGTTCTCGCGTCCCTGTGCCCAAAAGGATGGGCGAGTTCGGTTCGAGTCTTCATCGATCGGGTGGATCTATATGCGGAGGGGGGTGAGACGAGGTGTAGCGCAGTCTGGTCAGCGCATCTGTTTTGGGTACAGAGGGCCATAGGTTCGAATCCTGTCACCTTGATGTGAGGTAGTAAACACCTAAAGAGCACCCATCCACCCGCTCTTTTAGAAAGAAAAAAAATGGACCGCCCTTGATCTGATCTGGGCGGGATCTAAAGCAGCATTTCTTCCGAATGTTTCGGGGGCAGGCCTTAGGTTCAATTCTTTCTTGCCTATAGTCATGACTATAGGCAAGAAAGAAGAGAAGAAATAACTTTTTCTAAAGAAAGAAATTCACGTAAGAAAAGAGAATCAGTCTGCATGCTTAACAGCCTTCCCTGTCTGAATCCCTTTGTAAATGTAAAAAAAAGGGGGCTCCCTCATGGTCTTGGGGGCTATGAGCAAGAACCACATTCCTTAAAGAAAGTATACCCGAAAGCACTTTCTCTAGAATGGGTCAATCAATCAGTAAGTTGCTGACATTGAAGAGATTCAAGTCGATGCTTCAACTAAGACTCCTACATGAAGGGACTCTCTTTCTGTCTGGAGGGAATCAATGTTTCTCAGTGAATGATGATGCAAGGTATATCTGATTTGAGTGTTCTTTTTATCTTAGGATTTTTGGTCTATTTTATACGAACAAGCAATGGTATGATTAAATACTTGCTTGATCGTGAAGATGTAAAATCTTTGAAAATTGGGGTGTGGGGAGTACCCATGACTAAGGAAAGACGTGTTTCAATGTTTCATTTTTTTTTCCCAATTTCGATCCTTTTTTTACTCTATTTTTCATTTCTATTGATTGGTATGGATTTCAATCTCTTTCTTGTCAAACTCCAATCCATCCTTCTCACCAAATCTCTCCACTTTCTTTTTAGTAGGCTCGGGTGGTGGAGGGCTGGTTATAGCTGTAGTTTTGACTATTTTGGATCCCGAGCTGGCTAAGATGATGGCTCCAGGGGGAGAGGAGGGTGGAAGCGGTGCCAGCTCTTCGAAGCAACCGTCTTTTGACCTGAACGTGCCACCTGGCGGAAGGGACGAGTTGTCTTCCGTTATGTATGAGCTATCAGAAGTTGAGAGAAGGATTCAACAGGCGGAGACCGGGATTCAACAAAGCTTGCTTGAGATTGAAGGCTTGAATGAATCAAGGGTCCAAGTTCTTCAAGCCAGTCTTGAAGCGAGGGAGCGGGAGCTGGCGCGTCTCAGGACGTGTCTTTCCGAAGTCGACGAGCGGGTGGAGCAAGCCCGCTCAATGGATTCGGCTCGTGACCAAGAGCGGGCCCGACTGCGGGCGGAGCTTAGCGCCCAAATAGAACCCTTTCCGCAAAGGGAGGCCCGGCTTGCTGCTCGAAGGCAGGCCCTTGAAGAAATGGTGAATTCCCTCCTGGCACAAGTCCAGGCCCAAAACCAATTCCTTCAAGAAGCGAGGGAAGGGCCGAGAGATCAACCCGCGCCTTAGCACAAGCACTAAGTAAGCCCCCCTCCGCGGATGGGTGGAGGAGATAAAGGAGAGCCCTAATCCCCTAAAATCCCTCATTAGGGAACACCTGTAAGATGAGTCCGCCGCTTTCTTTCATAACAGAGCCGGGAATAACGGCTGGCATAGAAGTATCTCGCACGCAAGGAGATGCATTTCTGGTACTGGTAGTACTGGACAAGCTCTTAGGGAATAATCTCTTTCTTATTTCTTCCTTTTTTCCCATGACGACTAGGAACGGGCAATTAAAAAATTTCACTTCGAATTTCGGACCTCAACATCCAGCTGCTCATGGTGTTTCACGATCAGTATTGGAAATGAACGGAGAAGTGGTGGAACGTGCGGAACCGCATATTGGATTACTCCAGTGCGGCACGAAGCCGCTGACGCCGAGTCGGCTCCTATGCCGCTAGCTATGCCCTGCTTGGTCCCCCGGCACGGTGAAGGTCCCGTAGCGCGTCATGAGCACCGGGCTAAGGGGCGGTTGAGCAACTCAAGCGAACCGCCCTACCTTACTACAACATAAGGACAGAAGGGAGAGGGTTGTGAAGGTGGCCTCGTTATCCACACCTCCGGTCAGATGAATGGAGGACCGACCGACCCGGGTTTTCATGAGCGTTGGCGGGTCCTGGAGTGCCTGTCAAGGGCGCTAGCGCATACCCCGGGGTGATCATCACCACCTGCACCTCACATCTCGGCACAGCGGAACGTGTAACCCGCCTGCTGTCTCATTCAACTACATTTGTTCCTGTAATCCATAGCCTAACAGAACGCAGCAGCGAGGGAAAACCCGCCCATACAGCCAGCGGGGAGGATGGCACTACTGGCAAAGACCGTCCGGCGAAAACGCCGCAGGCGCGAAGCGTGGTAGGCCTGTGCCGGGGGAGCATAGCATAGGTAGGAAAGGGAGCCCGGACGGTGGAAGAGCCTGGGGGGCCGGGTCATTTGACGGAAATGGAAGGCTTTTCCCCTATTAGATTAGAGAAGGCCCTCCGAAGGGAAGTGCATTAATTCTTGGAAAAAGAGGGAGCGAGCCTATAAAAAAATGAAAGTTAATTCAATGAATAGATAGAGTCAACGGTACGACAGACAGCGCTGCCTACACGCGAATTAGCTTCCGAGGTCGAGCAGTCTCAATTTCACTACAGGATTTGCGAATGAATGCTGGGCCGGGCCACCTCGAATGGCGTGAGCCGCATGCGGGGAGACCCGCACGTACGGTTTTTAGGGGGATCTGGTCGAAAGACCGGCCGGCGCCCACCCGACTAGAGGGACTGAGAAATTAATAGAGTACAAAACTTATCTTCAAGCTTTACCTTATTCTGATCGTTTAGAGGGCGATCGCGGACTCACTGAATGAAGTCCTCCGTTTCTTTCGGAGGTGCTGACCCGCAGCGAGGCAGAGATGACTTAGTTACATAAGGAATATGGCGACGACAACAGCATGTCGTAGAAGGAGATAACAGGCGGAGCCAACGATCCGCTAAGACTAACGTATCTACAACTCCATCCCCGAGTGGCAGTCAAACGGAGGCGTGAATGCAAGATGCCAGCGGAATGATCGGCCGGACAGAGGCTAGGGCAGCTTCCTTCCCACCGCGTCCTTCCTAGCCTAGTGTGTCGGAGATATAAAGCGAGTGCACCGGAAAAGAACGGGAACTAGGTCGATCTATTCTATGGCGAAGCATCCGAAGCATAACTGCACACTCACACGATCTTTGCCGAGAGATAGGAGCATTCGGTGGAACCGGTGAACTACACTTGCTTCTGGATAGATGTGTGGGGCAGAGGGCTCGTGGTACCTGCAGCCCAACCAGCCTCCTCTGCTTTGAGAACCGTGTGAACGGGGAGTGGGCAGAAGGGAAGGAGGTCCTCATACGGAGTCGCACACGCACACTTACTTGAGCAGTGCGGAAGACTGGGGAATGGGTTGAGTAAACTCCCCTGGGGCCGGAAAAATAACAGACG